TGTACCCTTGAATCCACAAGCCCCGGCAGAGGACCAAGAAATTACTCGACCCCGTACATCTGTAACAGTCACAATGGTATTGTTGAAACTTGCTTGAACATGAATAACTCCCTTGGGAATTCTACGTGTATTCTTACGTGAACCAATACGTCTATTTCTACGCGAACCAATTTTTGGTATAGGTTTTGCCATATTTTATCATCTCATAAATATAAGTCAGAGATATATGGATATATCCATTTCATGTCAAAACAGATCCTTATTCATGTCAAAACAGATCCTTATTCTTTGTTTTTTTTTTTTTACTTATTTTATTTATTTATTTGTACATCTGTACATCGGGTCCTTTAGATTTCGAGAGTCTTTTTGTTTTAGAAAGATTATCCTTGTCTTTGTTTATGTCTCGGGTTAGAACAAATTACTATAATTCGTCCCCGCCTACGGATCAATCGACATTTTTCACAAATTTTACGAACGGAGGCCCTTATTTTCATATTTGTCATTCCTTTTTTTAATACCGAATCTACTTAATTGGAAGAAAATAAGTTTCTTGAAATTTTTAATTTCGAATTGTATCCTCACGAAAGAATGTTGAAATTGAAAAAACCGCCTAATCATTCAAGTCTTTGCTTTGGAGTCTCTAAATTATACGCCCTTTGGTTGAATCATAAGGACTTACCTCAATTTTTAGTCTATTTCCTGGTAGTATACGTATAAAACTACATGAAATCCTTTACGAAACAAAAACCAGAATAATTTTTTTGTTATCTAAACGAATCCGGAAGATACATACCATCGGTAAGTTGTTCAGTAATTAAACCCTCATGAATCCATTTTTGTTGTTTCATTCCAGGTAAAACCGCTTTGAAGTATCAACTAATGTAAGAGGGATAATATTATAAACTTGTCCTTTCTCTTTTTTCACAAATATGACCGTGTCGGCTATTAGAAAGATTACCATATATAACACAAAACTTCTCCGCCGATTCCTTCTAGTCGAGCCTTTCGGTCTGTCATTATACCTCGAGAAGTAGAAAGAATTACAACCCCCATTCCGCCTAAAATTCTAGGAATTCGTTGATAGTTAGAATATATTCGTAGACCGGGTCGACTGATCCGTTTTAAATTTAAAACAGTTCTATATGGTCCTTTCCTATTTCTTCTATGTCGTAGGGTTAAAACCAAAAAATATTTATTGCTTTCTTGATGTTTTCTCACGTTTTCAATAAAACCTTCTTGTAAAAGGATTTTAACAATATTTTCAGTGATGTTAGTAGATGGTATTCGAACTGTTCTTTTTTTATTCATGTCAGCATTTCGTATAGAGGTTATTATGTCAGCAATAGTGTCTTTACTCATGATAAACTAAGATTTTTGTTTCCCCCGAATTTTGATATAATCAACATGCTCTTTTTCTTTTTTTCTGAATTTTTTAATATTTATGAATTCTTTTTTTTTTTTTATTTATGAATTATTAAAGATATATACGTGATAGATAAACAATTTACTAATAAATTAAATAAATTTAATCAATTTCATTCAAATACTATATTAAGGTCTTCCCCTATAATACTTCAGGTGCTAATGAAACTATTTTAGTGAAATTTAACTGTCTTAATTCCCGGGCGATCGCGCCGAAAATTCGGGTTCCTTTTGGATTTCCTTCTTGATCAATAACAACCGCAGCGTTGTCATCATATCGTATTATCATACCGTTGTCGCGTTTGAGTTCTTTACAAGTACGTACAATGACAGCTCGGACCACTTCTGATCTTTCTAGAGGTGTATTTGGTACTGCTTCCTTGATTACAGCAACAATAATGTCACCAATATGAGCATATCGTCGATTACTAGCTCCTATGATTCGAATACACATCAATTCTCGGGCCCCGCTGTTATCCGCTACATTCAAATGGGTTTGAGGTTGAATCATATCATTTTTTTATCGGTTTTTTCTTTTTCAATGCAAAGGTATAAATAAAAAAAAAAAAAAAGAAATATTATTTGTTCAAAACAAAAAAAGAAACCTGCAATTGTTTTTTTTTCATCCCAAAAACCCCTTTCGTTTGTTTCTACATTCCTATCCAGAAAGAATGAATTGAGTTCGTATAGGCATTTTAGATGCCGCTATTGAAATAGCCCTTCTAGCTATATTTTCTGCTACTCCGCTCATTTCATAAAGTATTCTACCGGGTTTAACGACAGCTACCCAATATTCGGGAGATCCTTTCCCCGAACCCATACGTGTTTCTGTAGGTCTTACTGTAACAGGTTTGTCTGGAAATATGCGTACCCATATTTTTCCACCGCGGCGTGCATTTCGTGTCATTGCTCGCCGCCCTGCTTCTATTTGTCTAGATGTGATCCAAGCGGGTTCAAGCGCTTGAAGAGCATATCTACCGAAGCAAATACGATTACCTCGATAAGATATTCCTTTCATTCTTCCTCTGTGTTGTTTACGGAATCTGGTTCTTTTGGGGTTATAGTTGATGGTTGTTTAGCAATTCCATCCATCTCTACTACAGAACCGGACACGAGAGTTTCTTCTCATCCAGCTCCTCGCGAATTAAACAATTTTAAATAATTAAACAAAAAAAAAATACACGGTTAATAATATATGGAATCGTGGGATTCTTTGAAATTTGATCTAATCGATTAGAAATTAGAAATTTTTTGTGTTTTAATATATAATTTAACACGTATTCTATTTATAGATAATGTCGTTTTGGTAGAACGTTATAATGAATCTTTATTTTGTTTTTCCTTTTATTTCGAATCGACTCAAATTTAGAAATAAAAAAAATTCGCGGGCGAATATTTACTCTTTCAACATTCAGTTGTAAGATTAGTCTATGACATGACCTCTCAGAATAAATGAATAGGTTTCTGGTTCGTTCCGCCATCCTACTCAATGAATCATTAGGATTCGTTTTCAATAGAATCTTATGCATTCACAGGTTCTGTCGTTCCCACCACTTCTCGATTAATGATTAGGTCTGAATTTTACAACGGAGCCTCCAATTAAATTTATTCTTGAGTCAACCTTCTCAGTCTTTATTGGCTCGGGGCTCTTGATTTTGTGTTCTATGCACGGATTTGTCTAATTATGGATCAATCAGTATTGATGCTTTATTACATTCCCTTTATATGAGATGACTCATAGACCTTACATATTGGAATTATATATCATTAATATTCTTTTTCTATCTTTCTCTCACCCTTCCATTTATCTGTATACTTTATATTGCTTTACAACCCATAATCAGATTTTTTTTGTTTGTTTATGTAAAAAAGATTTCAGTTGCTACAATGATATGACTTATATATCATATCTTGACTGGTTCTTTCTATCCAGATAACACGAAGTGATGAGTTGGTTATTAGTTCTATAGTTATCAGTTTGTACTATGGGCTGTCCATTTTTTTGAATCCCAACCCTAAAAAAACCAACGAGTCACACACTAAGCATAGCAATTATATCAAATGATTAATCGAATTTTTATTCAACCTTATAGAATTGTTCTTTTTTTTTTTTTTATTATTTACCAGAAAAAGAATGAAAGAGTTTGCCATTTTTTGTTTTTTGTTTTATCACCAGATAGAACTAAATATAAGTCAAGTAAGTTCTTATTATTCCTCGTCTACAAATATCCAAATTTTGATGCCTAATACCCCATAGATAGTTCGAACTGCATAGGAACAATAATCAATTTTAGCTCGAATGGTTTGTAGAGGAACTCTACCTTCTCGGATCCATTCAACACGTGCAATTTCTTTTCCGTCGATACGCCCTGCAATTTGTACTTGAATCCCTTTTGTACCTGCCTGTTCAGTTAATTCAATAGCTTTTTTCATTGCTTTGCGAAATGAAACTCTATTCTTTAATTGTCCGGCTATAAATTCTGCAAGAATATTGGGGTGCCCGTAAGGATTTGCAATTCTTGTAATAGCAATGTTGAGTTTTCGGTTTACACAATTGAGTTCTTTTTGTACATGCGTCTGTAATTCTTCGATTCTTCGAGTCCTGTCTTCTATTAATAACTTGGGGAATCCCATATAGATTATGACCTGAATCAAATCAATTCTTTTTTGAATCTCTATACGTGCAATTCCCTCTACATTAGAGGATATTTTCATATTATTTTGCACATAATTTTTGATACAATCTCGTATTTTTTGATCTTCTTGTAGATCCTTTGAATAATTTTTTGGTTGTGCAAACCAAAGAGAATGATGACCTTGGGTTGCACCAAGTCTGAAACCAAGTGGATTTATTTTTTGTCCCATAATCCCCCACTACTATATATATCGTGAAACGTGACATCTGTTTGTATTTTTTTTTTATTCATTCGATTTTTTTTAAGCATAACATAATATAGCGTATTTGTATTTTTTATAATATAAAATATTCTTCCTTTAAGTATTCCTCAGCTCTAATTTATAGAATTTCCTTTTATCTATTTCTTCCTCTTCATCTAAAGATATATCTTTCAATACAATAGTTATATGACAAGTGGATCTTTTTATAGGATAACCCCGTCCTCGAGCCCGGGGCTTTAATTTTTTCACAGTTGTGCCCTCGTTGACTTCGGCTTTACTAATGATTAAACTTGTTTCGTTCAAACCCTTATTGTGATTAGCATTTGCTGCTGCAGAATAAACCAATTTTAAAATGGCATAACATGCTCGATAAGGCATAAGTTCTAGTATCATAAGTGTTTCTTCATAGGACCGCCCACGAATTTGATCAATTACTCTTCTCGCTTTGTGAGCAGACATACATATATGTTGACCTAAAGTGTATACTTCTGTATATTTCTTCACCTTTCTCTTCTGTATCATAAGATTCACCTCTCATTAATGAACGATAAGCATCTATATTTTATTATTTTTTAATTAATTATTAACGACGGGATCTATTATCATTTTTCGCATGCCCCCGGAAATTTAGAGTAGGTGCAAATTCTCCCAATTTATGTCCTACCATACGATCCGTTATA